GGAAAGGAATAGAAATAATAGAAAATAGAAATAGAATAAGAATAAATAGAATATTAGAATATAGTCTAAATAAAAATTTTATCCATTTTGGATTTAATTTGGCGGCATGGCCAAGTGGTAAGGCGGGGGACTGCAAATCCTTTATCCCCAGTTCGAATCTGGGTGTCGCCTGATCAACAAAAAAAGACTTGAATTTCTTAATCCTGTTGATCGAAAGCATAGGCAAGGGACTAGGTCTGTTGATACTTTATTTTGAGAACCCGTAGGGCCTATAAAAGACTGTCATCTTTTTTCTCAAAATCTGGGTTCTGAGTGGGGCTCAAACAGGTACCAATAAATCTGAAGCAACCCAATCTTATTAATGATTGGTTTGGGCTATTCTGAATTGAATCAAATAAAAGAAATAGTGAGAATTCATTCTGGGCATCAGAACTATGAAAGTAAGAAGCAAGTAAGAAGTCGAAATCTTGGTATCCAAAGGTTCCCAAGAGACACTCCATTTTGGCTACTAAGGTTGAAGAAAGGATTCTAAAAAAGACTATCAAGACTCCCTAATTATTTTACACTATACCTTTATTAATATTGAGGTAGTGTCTACTAACTCTGTCTGCGATGAAATTATATTGGATAGGATGATGGGAAATTCATTTAAGAATTGTGGTAAAGAACTGAAGATACTTTGTATCCAGACTCACGAGAGGCTCTGAGTGCTAAGAAATTGAATCAGAATGGTTGAATGGCTATTCTTTTTTCTTCTTTTCTTATTTCTGATATTTCATTATCTTGTATTTTTATTTTATTGATTTCTTATTTCATTTCTTTGTATTTTTCTATTTTCTATTCATATTATATTTATTATATTACTTTTTGACTTTTTAATATTACGAATATCCCTTTTCTTTATATTACTATTACTTAACTTAAATTACTTATTTTCTTGAATTTCTTTTTTATTTTTTCATTCTACTTTTTGATTTCCAATTCTTTCTATTTCAATAGAATTCTATTGAATAAGAAATATAGGAACTTTTTATGAGTGGATTCATGAAATTGTTTCATCAATAGCCGTAAGTAAGAATCCTATTTTGACTCTGCGCCATTGATTCCACTATGATTTTGAATCAATAATGGAATAATTCATTCATTTAATAGAGATAGGGGACATCATTCACATGGATATAGTAAGTCTCGCTTGGGCTGCTTTAATGGTAGTGTTTACATTTTCTCTTTCACTTGTAGTATGGGGAAGGAGTGGGCTTTAGAGCTAGGAATCTTACTAATTTAGTACTTTACTGAAGAATCTAATTGTATCAATTCGGATCGTTTTGCGAAAGCTGAAAACTTGACTTGGTTTAGTTTATCTAGATTCGTTTATCTATCTATTATTATAGATAATAGTATTAGATTTCTATTTCATATTTTTTTTTTAATTATTAATTATTATATAATATATGATATGGTTATGATATTTATATGGTATATACTATAATGATGATATATAGTATATGCCCGTACTCTTCTTCCTACATTAATTCTTTCGATGGACCCCCGGATCCATATCCATAAGCATAAGAAGAGATATAAAAAATCAGGAATTCAAGCAGTTGGGCTTGCAATTAGTTTGGATTGATCAAAATGCATACAAATGGGTGTAGAGAAAAAATATAAAATTCGAGTGCTATTTCATTTTTATGTACGTCTAATATATATTATAATATTTATAATTATAGATAGATATCTATTGTCAATTGATCTATATAAGAGAAATCTTCTTTCTGTACACAATACAACTTTATGTACTAAGAATTTGAATATGAAATATTCTACAATACTCAATTGTATAGTGTGGTAGAAAGAGCTATATATAGCTCTTTCTACCACACTATCTCAGATACTTCTGATTCCACATTTCATTTCAGACTGAAATATAGTTTGAAACCCTTTCCTTTCTTCAATCATTGATAAAAATGAAAAATTCAAGTTTCATTCAAATTAATCATTTTGGCTGACTGTTTTTACGTATATGATAAGTAAAAAGGCAGTAGGAACTAAAATGAACAGCGCAGTAGCAATAAACGCAAGAATATTGACTTCCATAATCTCTTTGTTTTTTTCTTTCACAATAATTTGGGATCTAATCCCATAGAGATGATAAAGTGGACTCCTATCAATTCAAAGGTATGAATTGCATCTTGATACTAACCCGGATCAATATTATGAAGAAAAATATCAAATTGATTTATCGTCGCGAATTGAATAGTATAACATAGGAAGATCTTTTATCCATACTCGATCTAAATGAAATAGAAAGAAATAAAAATAGGATTCTTTATTGGTATTGGATCAGAAATCCCATTTCATTTTCCCGCTTTTCCACTTTTACTTTTCTATCACCTATTCTTATACATTTATCCAATTCTTATTCCTTTCCTTATACATAAAATATACAGAAAATTCTGAGGTCTCAGGTATCATATGGCCAATATTCTATGGGTCATACAATATGCAAATACAAACAAGAAACAGTAGTAGAAATGAGATGAAAAAAGAAAAGGACGGGTGAAGTATCAAAAATCTAATATTCCAACAGATTAGGGGGCGTTGCTTGGTTGGTATTTTATTAGTATCCTCCTTCTTTCCTTCTTGGATTGGAACTAGAACACATACATAAAAAATGCAGTGTGCAATTTGGATGAGAATAAGATAGATTGTTTCCAATTAGTCATTGCGGATGCACAAACAAAGTTTGTTCGGAACTAAAGAAGGTGTGATTTCATCTGAACCCGAAAAGTACTCTGTCGAGATAATTATGTGAAGTTCATTGTGTATCGTACAATAAACGAAGATATTTTGTGTCTGTACTCTCGGTCAAAATACGGGCACTCTATTCCATTTTGTTGATCACGAAATGAACAACCGAAAAGAAAAAGGAAATAAGACGAGTATGGTCGCTCTTAAAATACTGAATATAGTCTGTCTTACTCTAGTAAGAAGTAACGATTTGACAAATCTACATATGTTTCTCCCTTACCAATCAGTGCTAGTGGAAGAAATAGAAATTTCCATATTTGTCTGATGAGAAATGTGAAACGAAAACAAAAGAAATAAGGATTCCCCCCATAGATTCAATTTTGTTCCCCGTCCTCCCTTTCACGGAAAAGGGGGAGATGAATTGATCAATTCATCGGTCGGGACTGACGGGGCTCGAACCCGCAGCTTCCGCCTTGACAGGGCGGTGCTCTGACCGATTGAACTACAATCCCAGCCATATGCAACATAGTCTTATGATTTCATAAGAGCATTCTATTTGTCGTGTTGCAACAGAAACACGAATTCTATAGGAATATCCTATTCACATAGATATGAACTTGAGTGATAGTGGCACAGATTACTAGTAATCTATGGTTATTTTCTTGTATTTACTGTATTGCAAATGAAAAGAAAAAGAATGATGAGAAAAAATGGACTATTTTTATTTATACGGATCCGGCATTTCTGTTTCGAGAGGACAAATTTTTTAGATCTTCTTCATGGAGCGGCGAATTCTTGGGCCGAGCTGGATTTGAACCAGCGTAGACATCTCGCCAACGAATTTACAGTCCGTCCCCATTAACCGCTCGGGCATCGACCCAGGAAGAATGAATTCTAGGTTTATTGATAATCCATGACCAACTTCCTTTCGTAGTCTACTACCCCCAGGGGAAGTCGAATCCCCGTTGCCTCCTTGAAAGAGAGATGTCCTGAACCACTAGACGATGAGGGCATACCCGCCCCGACTGTCATCATATTATGACAATAGTATGAGTAGTTTTTTGAAATTGTCAATATATAATTAGAATCAAATGTATGACTAGATCCGAGGAGTCTTTCCTACTTTTATGTTAGGATCCCATAGAATTTTTTCATGGCTCTTTCATGAATGAGCTATCCCATACTCCCATAAATATTCTATCCTGGAACTAGATCTATAACTAGAAACTGTATATAAGTATATGCTATATATGATGAATGATGATATATATGAAAATCTATTCAATAAAAATAGATTCAAAAATAAAATATGAAAATTCAATATGAAATTCCATTTCAATAATGGAAATTAGATTTCTATTGAAGTAAAAGTAATTTAAAGAAAGTTCAATAAAGTAAAGTTAAAAATAAAGAAAAATAAAAAAAGAAAGTAAATGTAAATAAAATAGTAGTAGTCTAGTAATACTACTATATAGTCATAGTATAGTATAGAAATAGTATCATAGTCTATTTCTCTTATAGTAATATGAAATTTGAAAGTAACGGTAAAGTCATATTCATATTAGTTAGTATTAGTAATATGAAAGTCTATGTATTTAAAGTATATAAAGTCTATTTCATATTTAAAGTATACGTATATTCTATAATTATCTAATTCTAAATTTCTATTTTCTATATAATTCTAGAATTTTTAATTAGATAGAAATTCTAGAAATTCGAAATATCTTTCTATTCTATTAGAAAAGATTCTAATAAATAGATTTCGAATCTATTTCTTATTTTATTTATTGTATTTAGAAAGATAAAGATATATATAGAAATATATAAAGAGTAAAGAGAAATTTGATGAAATTATATTTCTATAAAGATAAAGTAGAAATAGAAGTGAAAGTCTCAATATCTAAATACTCAACTAAATATAAGAAATACTAAATATAAGTAATATAAGTATTAAGATAAAGTATTTAGAAAGTATTCTAAAAAAGTATTTATGTATCGTATTTATGCCTTAAAGTATAAGGTAATATTAAGTGTAATAATAAGAAAGTAGAATTCTAATTTCATTAAATAATGAAATCTAACGATAACGAAACCGAAACAAAGTATAAGATCCCTTCAGCTTAGGGAGTGATTAGTCCGACAGAAAAAAGAGTCAAACTCTCATTCCTTTTATTCAATTTGAACTCATTGCTTCGTTCAGCGTTCAGATGAGTTATGCCTATCGCTATCTCACACTAAGCAAAAAAGGA